GAGTCTCCGTTTTGACTCACAAGAGAATATCTCTTGGGATTCGTTAGAATCTTTCGGGACTTTGTAAGCAACTCTTTCTTTGTTGATTTTGAATGAAAACACAAGAGCAAAAGAAGAATAAAAGGTGAAGAATAAAAAAGTGGATTATCAAACATATATTTTTTGTGGCGAAGGTTAATTAAGTTAGTTCTACATTTCTTGAACTTAATATAGACTATACTCACTTAGGTATAATTAGTATAATTATATAGAATTTGAATTCTAATTTAAGTTAAGAGAATTTTAGAACAATATAACAAACAGGTACAAATAGTAAATCGAGGTACCCATTCTATGACAGATATAAACCTTCCCTCTATTTTTGTGCCTTTCGTAGGCCTAGTATTTCCGGCAATTGCAATGGCTTCTTTATTTCTTCATGTTCAAAAAAACAAGGTTGTTTAGGCTGGATGGTGAGGCCAAATCCCGTTTTTCACGATTTAGACTTGATTGAATCATAGATATCCATTTATTGGAAAGTGGAATATGTTATAATGCATGATTTCTTTCGAACATAAGTGCAAGACATGCGAAACCTGATATAGGAGTAAATTCATTTTCATTGTTTTCAAATCAATGGATCAGTACGGGCCATGTTTGAAATAGAAAGTCAATACTTGTAGATATCTAGGGCGGGGTCATACGAAGGGGACGTTCTTATTTTCGATCGAACAGTTTTTATGAATTAAATTACTCCGACAGGTTCACATTAGAATAGTGCTAGTTGATGAGAGTTACTTCCGAAACAAAATAGCGTTAAGTAAAGTATAAATGAAATTCATTTTTGTTATTCTATCAATTAAGTGAAATTAAATGCAACTCGATTAGTATGAATTGGCGATCAGAACGTATATGGATAGAACTTATAAGGGGGTCTCGAAAAACAAGTAATTTCTGCTGGGCCTTTATCCTTTTTTTAGGTTCATTAGGATTTTTATTAGTTGGAACTTCCAGCTATCTTGGTAGGAATTTTATATATTTATTTCCCTCTCAACAAATAATTTTTTTCCCGCAGGGGATCGTGATGTCGTTCTATGGGATCGCAGGTCTCTTTATTAGCTCCTATTTGTGGTGCACAATTTCGTGGAATGTAGGTAGTGGTTATGATCTATTCGATAAAAAAGAAGGAATAGTGTATATTTTTCGTTGGGGATTTCCGGGAAAAAATCGTCGCATCTCCCTCCGATTTCTTATAAATGATATTCAGTCTATCAGAATAGAACTTAAAGAGGGTATTTATCCTCGTCGTGTCCTTTATCTAGAAATCAGAGGCCAGGGGGCTGTTCCTTTGACTCGTACTGATGAGAATTTGACTCCACGAGAAATGGAGCAAAAAGCTGCTGAATTGGCCTATTTCTTGCGCGTACCGATTGAAGTATTTTGAAATTTTGAATTGATAGGTTAGAGACAAATAGCTCATATAAATTCATTATCTTTCTTGATGTTTCGTTTTCTCCCCTCTTTCGTTTTCTTCTCTTTAATGAATGACTCAACATTTTGCTACCACCTTTTGTTTTGACCATCCCATTCAGAAAATTATCTCAATTCTTTTTGTGCTTTGTGCTATGGTAGTCAGCTAATTTTTGTGCAATATTTCGAGAGTTTTTTGTCTCGAAATCAGAATTCCTTAACTAAAGCGGGTTTTCGGGAATTCATCTAAAGGAAGGAATTGCTGCGAATTTGACCAATTGAAATGGCTGGAAACTTTTTTTCGCATTTTCACATTCGAAGTGGACTCTTATTCGATTTCTGTATTCTTGTAAGATTCGTCAAAATTATCATTATCAAGGACTAATTACCGAATCACAAATAAAAAACAGAGAATGATTCGATACCTTGGAATATAACTCCTTTTGGTGAAATATAAAATATTGGATCGCGTAGAGTCGACGAATGAAGCCGCTTTAGTATTAGTAAATTAATAATTTCTAAAAAATATGGCAAAAAAGAAAGCATTTATTCCCCTTCTATTTCTTATATCTACCGTCTTTTTACCCTGGTGGAGCTTTCTAACATTTAATAAAAGTCTGGAATCTTGGGTTACGGATTGGTGGAATACCAAGCAAGCCGAAACTCTTTTGAATGATATTCCAGAAAAGAGTCTTATAGAAAAATTCCTAGAATTAGAGGAACTCCTGCTGTTGGACGAGCTGATAAAGGAATACCCGGAGACACATCTAAAAAAGCTTCGTATAGGAATCCATAAAGAAACGATTCAATTGGTCAAGCTGCACAATGAAGATTGTATCCATACAATTTTGTCCTTCTCGATTAATATAATCTGTTTTGTTATTCTAAGCGGTTATTCTATGATAGGTAATAAAGAACTTATTACTCTTAACTCTTGGGTTCAGGAATTCCTATATAACCTAAGCGACACAATAAAAGCATTTTTTATTCTTTTATTAACTGATTTATGTATCGGATTCCATTCACCCCATGGTTGGGAACTCATGATTGG